GTAGAGAATATCAAAATAAAAAAAAATGATTCAATTTCTACCATTATTATGATATTACATACGTGAAGTTTCTAATATAGGGGGAGTTGTATTTATTAAACACGTATGCAGATATTAATATCCCCCTTCTCTTTTATTGTATTGCCGTTCTTTTTTTGGGGGGGCAACCCAAGACGGGTTGTGCTCGATTAAAATAGAAATTTTCTATTTTCTATTCAATTCAAAATAAAATGTAGATATGAAAATTTTCTGAGAATTTCTTCTAGCCAAGATATAACATATATAAATAAGATAATAGACATCTGTGTAACAGTTTCTGCTCGGGGGTTTACAGATACTCATAATTGTTGTTATAATTGAAATGGAGAGGGATTTTTAACTCAATATTGATGTATCAATTTGTATTTTCTTATTTATGTCATTAGGAAAAGAAAATATCCAATTTTGAGATTCAAACCGTTCATGAATTCGAAGTCAGCAGTTAATAGTTAATGGTTCAAATTTGTCATAAATTTTTACTTTTGCGAATGAAAATCCACATTTGATTTTTAATAGAAAGTGAGAGAAGTTGGCCATTTTGAGATACTATATACTAGACAAGACAGGGGCGGATCAACTCCAATCGAAATAAAGATTTCTTTTAGGAAAGAAAAGTATTAAGAAAAACAGAAGTCAAGATGCAAGTACAATAAAAATAAAAAGAAAAAGCAGTTAAGTAATACGGGACAAATTTCACCAATTTTGTATCGGTTTGGCGGCATGGCCGAGTGGTAAGGCGGGGGACTGCAAATCCCTTTTCCCCAGTTCAAATCCGGGTGTCGCCTGATCAACAAAAAACTTGAAATCTTTTCTTCTGTTCTGCTGATATAACTCACCGAATTATTTCCCATCCGAAGCAGAGGGAGGGCGCTATTTATTAATGCTTGTTTGATTCGAAGCATTCGGGTGGCGTTTTTTGAAGTGGTTTTTTTTGAAAAGATTGTAAATCCTTGAATCCTATCCTAGATTCAAGGAACTATTCTAAGGGTAGAGGGATTATGAATAGTGTTCGGTCAGAATCCTTTTTTTGACTCTGCGCCATTGATTCCACTATACTATTAATTATTATTTATTATTGAGGAATAATTCCTTCATATTTATAGAGATAAGGGGATATAATTCACATGGATATAGTAAGTCTCGCTTGGGCTTCTTTAATGGTAGTCTTTACATTTTCCCTTTCACTCGTAGTGTGGGGAAGGAGTGGACTCTAAGAGTATTACTAATTAATCAAACTGTATCAATTGTTTTATAGATCGTTCTGTAACACGTTTTGAACTATTTAATTAAAATGAAAATCAAAAGATCTTCATTTCGAATTTCATTGGATTCGAATGGAGTAATGCATCGTTATATGAATCATACTTTTTCAATCAAACAGATATTTCACCGACTCCCATCTTTGTATTTTGAAAGGGATCCCAATGATAGGAAATTTTTCCCAACCAAATTCGGTTCTATTTCAATCAACGGTCTTTTACCAGACTTATTAGGTGGGTGTTGAAGAAGACCAGATTTTTTAGTCCCTCTTTAAAAAGAAGAAGTCGTTTTGTTAAGTGTATACGCACTTTCTATGAAAAGCGGTATAGACATAGTGGTTGTCTAAGGAGATGCTATACATAAGAGGAGCCTCCCTCAGGCGAGTCACATATTGCATATTTACCACTTGTTTTATAATTTTTAAAATTTTATTTATACTTTATCGACTTACATTTTATATTATGGTTCAGGCCATAAAAATTGGCGAAGTTTACTATTCCTTTTCGAAATCCGAGAAGTGCCCGTGGAACTACTGTTGATGGTTCAATCAATTACTTCTTCGGAATGTTTGCTAATGATTTTATTAAAATATGGCATGGCCTATATCCTTTTCCCTCATTGATTTTATTCTTTTCTTTCAATAGATACCGAGTTCAGATTGAAATTCATAAAAAAAAAGTCTAGTAATTAGAACGATAAGACGTAAGAACAAAACAATTATTTTAGATTGATCGAAACCAATACAATACAAATAGATGGAACAAATAAATAGAATTGGGTGCTATGCCAACCCCATTCCATATATGGAATGGATATCCACATACAAATATATGAAGACTAATATTGGAGAGATTAATATATATTAAATTAAGCCTCTATCTTTATTGTATATTTTGTAAAGTTGTACTTTACACATTATACAACTTTATCTTTATACACCACAATAATTCTAATAGCTAGATCCTATGGTAGATGAATCTTTCGACCATAGGATCTAGCTATTAGAATACTGCCGATCATTATTTAATTTCAATTTAAGACACTAAAATTGGAATACTTTTCATTTTATTTCGAAAACTTTTGATAAGAACTCATAAGTCAAGTTTAATTCAAATTAATTATTTTGACTGACTGTTTTTACGTAAATTATAAGTAGAAAGGCCGTAGGAACTAGAATGAATAGTGCAGTAGCAATAAATGC